ATTTGATTCTCGAATAGAAAACTTTTAATACACTCTCTACCATTGAAATATCATATATCATATGATAATAGTGACATCATTCCAATTTCGATTGGAAAAAGGTGAAAAATAATCTTCGCAATATAGTTATTATAACTAAGAATGTAGTACAAGGAATTCCAGACTTCTCGTAGATGTAGAAAAAGAGGATAAAAAAAAGAACCTTTTCCTATTTATTTCTTGGTTATCAAAAATTGTCAAAGAATTGTCAACAAGAATTTTTTTCATGTTACGAACTTGATGTTGATAAATCCACGAATCTAGAAATTCATTTCGGACAGTTGAACCTTCTCGAATTGTTTCTTTTTAAGAACCAAAAAGATTTGTGCCAAAATAACAGATGCAAAGAAGAACAAAAGGCCTTGTACGCGCAATGGGTCTTGAAGTACTATTTCTGCATCTCCCTGACCAAATCCACCCACATTAGGATTACTCGTTAATGGTTGATCAAGTTTGATAGATTCACCCTCTGAAACAAGAAGTTCTGGTCCTGGAGGGATAATATCAACCACTTCACGTCCATCTGAGGCATCCGCTAGGGTTATTTCGTACCCGCCCTTTTCTTTTCGTAAAATTTTCTTTACTATACCTGCTGCTGTAGCATTATAAACTGTATTATTACTCTTGCTCCCGTCCGGATAAATCTGACCCCTTCCTCTGTTACCACCTACGTATATCGGATATTTTAAGAAGTGAACATCTTTCTTAGTAGCAGGGTCTGGGGAAAGAATAGGAAAGGTGATTTCACTATATTTTTGCCCAGGAACAGGGCCGATCACAAGAATATTTTTTTTATTGGGTCGATAGCTCTGAAAAGAAAGATTGCCTATCTTTTCTTTCATCTCGGGAGAAATACGATCGGGTGGGGCTAATTCAAATCCCTCGGGTAAAATAAGAACAGCCCCTACATTCAAACCCCCCTTTTTGCCGTTAGCAAGAACTTGTTTTAGTTGCATATCATAAGGAATTCGAACAACTGCCTCAAATACAGTATCAGGAAGGACCGCTTGTGGAACCTCAATATCCACGGGCTTATTAGCTAAATGGCAATTGGCACATACAATACGACCAGTTGCTTCTCGTGGATTTTCATAACCTTGCTGTGCAAAAATGGGATATGCATTTGAAATGGATGACCGAGTTATTATATATATCATGAGCGATAGGGAAATGAATCGAGTAATCTGTTCTTTTATCCAAGAAAAGGTATTTCTAGTTTGCATGGTCCAATCGTTGATCCCGAAAATTTCTACAATAAATTGGGTAGGTTGCTAGTATAGTTCCCTATCCGCGATTCTGCTATTTACTTTACTGAACTAAATTGACTTTAACTGAAACAATATTACTGAAATATGGGAGGAACTCCCCGCCTTGGCTGGGTAGAAATAGAAAGAGTAAGTACGATTTTAAATGCTTTGATTATGTACAAAGTAAGAAACATTATAATTATAAATTATAATTGGATTAATGTCCGTATTTCTTTTTTCTTTTCAGTCATTCAGTGAATGATAAATCACTACAAGCGATGGAGATACACGATTTAAATAACGGAAAATCCAATATTTCAAAATTGTATCTAGAATGACTGGGAAGGTGGAAACAAGGCCAGATATAATTTGATCGTTATGAGCAAATCCAAAATCTTTGTAGATAGAGCCAATCATTAGTTCCCAACCGTGAGGCGAATGAAATCCGATACATAAATCAGTTACTAAAAGAATATAAAAAGCTTTTATTGTGTCGCTTAAGTTATATAGGAATTCCTGAATCCAAGAGTTAAGAAGAATAAGTTCTTTATTCCCCAGAACAGAATAACCACTTAGAATAAGTAAACAAATTATATTTGTTGAGAAGTGCAAAATCATCTGGATACAATCCTCATTGTGCATCTTGATCAATTGAATCGTTTCAGTGTGGATTCCTATACGAAGCTTTTGTAGATGTGTTTCCGGGCATTCTTTTATCATTTCGTCCAACAGGCGGAGTTCCTCTAATTCGATGAATTTTTCTAGAAGACTCTTTTCTTGAATATCATTCAAAAAAGTTTCGGATTGCTTAATATTCCACCAATTAGTAATCCAAGATTCCAGACTTTTTTGAAATGATAAAGAGATCCACCAGGGTAAAAATACTATAGATGCAAGATATAGAAAAGGAATAAATGCTTTCTTTTTTTCCATTTTTTTTTTCATCTATAAATTGTTAACGAACCCATCGCGTTCGTCGAATCTATGCGATCTAATATTTCTATCAAACATGAGTTCTATTACAAAATATCGAATCCATGAATCTATTCTCTGTTTTTTTTTTTTTGTGATTTGGTAATTAGTCTTTGAATCTTGAAAGAATACAAAAATAGAAAAAGAGTCCACTTCAAATTCGAAGCAATTCCTTTCTTTCGATGAATACGCGGCAGAGCCACTTCCATTTTCAATTAATGAATAATATTTTGATTTCAAGACGAGAGAACTCACCTTCTACAAAAATATCAAATATTTGGAAAAATTTCACACCTTACCCATAGCACAAAATAAAGAATTGTGGATCTAAATGTGATGATCAAAAAGGGGTAGCAAAACAAGACAGAATTTGGATAATTAAATTATCGTTATGTTCTAATTATAAGATAGAATCTTTGATCATTAAAGAGAACAAAAGAAAGGATAAAAATAAAAAGAAAGATTGCTAAAAAAGAGACGAAATTTACATGATTTATTTGTATTGTATCTAACCTATCAATTCAAAATACTGGGTTTAAATAAAATAAATTTATTTATTTCTATTTTTTCCTTTTTTTTTACTGAATTGAGTTAAGTAGATTTCCATACGAATAAAAGACCTCTTTTTATAGACAAATTTTGTCAAAAATTTTTAAGCTTGAATCTAATCTATTAACTAGTAAGCTAATTAATTTGTCGACAAAAACAGTTTTCCTTTTTGGTTGTTCTGTATACGTCTGCTTTGACCCGCATAGGCATTCGGATGAAATTTCCGTTGAAATTTCCGTTAAGGTATGCTGTAGAAAAATAGAATTGTAGAGTTTTTATTTTATTCCGAGCTAAGAATAAGATAAGAAAAAGTTAATTTCAAAATACTTCAATTGGTACACGCAAAAAATAGGCCAATTCAGCAGCTTTTTGTTCAATTTCTCGTGGAGTCAAATTCTCAGCAGTACGAGTCAAGGGAATGGCCCCCCGACCTCTGATTTCCAGATAAAGGACACGACGAGTAGAAATACCCTCTTTAAGTTCTATTCTAATAGACTGAATATCTTTTATAAGAAATCGGAGGAAGATGCGACGATTTTTTCCAGGAAATCCCCAACGAAAAATACATACTATTCCTTCTTTTCTATCGAATCGATCATAACCACTACCCACATTCAACAAAATTGTACACCACAAATAGGAGCTAATAAAGAGGCCTGCGATCCCATAGAAAGACATCACGAGCCCTTGCGGAAAAAAAATTATTTGCTGGGGGGGAAATAAAGATATCAAATTCCTACCAAGATAGCTGGAAATTCCAACCAATAAGAAGCCTAATGAACCTAAAAAAAGGATAAATGCCCAGCAGAAATTACTTATTTTTCGAGATCCCGTTATAAGTTCTATCCATATACGTTCTGATCGCCAATTCATACTAGATCTGGTTGCATTTAATTTGAATTGAAAGAATACCAAAAATGAATTTGACTTTCCTTACTCTTTTTGTTTCCGATGTAACTCTCATCAACTAGTACTATTCTGATGTGAATCTTTACTTTAAATTAGTTATATCGAAGATAATAAGATCTACCCCTATATCATGTTTCCACTAAGGGCTCTTTCTTTCATTTATGATCACATGGTATACCATTCCGCTAAATAGATATCTGTGTTATGATTCAAGGCTAAGTCTTGAAAAATGAGATTTGGCCTACAAGATCTAAACAATCTTGTTTTTTTGAACATGAAGAAATAAAGAAGCCATTGCAATTGCCGGAAATACTAGGCCCACTAAAGGCACAAAAATAGATGGAAAGTTGATAGTTGTCATAGAATGGGTACCTCGATTTACTATATTGTACCTGTTTATTATATTTTTTTTTGTTATTATATTAATTAATTAATTAGAATTCTATAGAAGTGAGTATAGCATATAATAAGTGCAAGGAATGTCGAACTAAAAAAAAAAGCTTTCTACAAAAAATACCTAATAAAAAAAAAGAAAATAAATAGAAAGAATAAGGTTTTTTTATAACTTATAAATAAAATTTCCAAAGTATTCTTTAGAATCCGATCCAAGAGGTATGGATCGGATTCCCGGAAAATCTCGAAAGATGCAAAAAGCTATTTTTGCTGTAGTAATTATATACTATACATATGTAAGAAGGGGACATTCCATTTTTTAATTTCACAGAAGGAAAAGGAAGAGGTCGTTCTTTTATCTTGTTGATAGAGGTTTCCTGATTAGTAATCGGAAATATAATGAATATATATAATTATTTATATCACATTTTTTGATTCTTTATATTCTACAATTAGGGTGTCGCCAACCAAAAACCCCCAGTCTTCTGGTTTTTACTTTTATTCCATTTAATTCCAATAAACCAAAAACCAAATACTTTATTGACACAAATAATTGACCTTAATGTTCGGCTTGATTTTGATTCAAAGGAAAAAAAGCGTGCAGCTGAAATAACTCACTTAGAACGGCTTTTAAAAGATTACGTGGTACGATTGGATCGAATAAACCCTTATGGAATAAATATTCGGCTGCTTGTGAACCTTCCGGTACTGTCTTATTCAATGTTTGTTCAATTACTCTTTTACCCGCAAATGCAATGTAGGCATTGGGTTCGGCAATAATGATATCCCCCAACATACCAAAACTTGCTGTCACCCCACCAGTAGTAGGAGATGTAAGAATTGATACATAAAATAATTTTTTATTTGATTGATAATCATATAAAACAGACG